AAAACAAGTAAGCGTAATCCCCCCTAAACAATAAAATATATTGACATGTGGAGGAACATATTTACTAGTTATATCATCCGCAATTGCTTGAATCTCCAGACGTTCTTCGAACCAATCATAGACTTTATTGAGATAGGTTAAAATCCCCCTCTTAGAGCCGTATATGAAACTTTCATCTCGTACAGCTCAAGCAAAAACACCCAAATAAAAATACTAATCGGATATGTAATAGAAAGTTTGAAACTTATTAATCTCCGACTCAATCTTCTCTAAAAGAAGAAAAAACCCGAAAGCTTTTCTTTGTGGTGATAATACCAAAACATCAAGTTGGCTCAATGGTCTTTATGTTGATCCTTACAGGCCTCTTGAATCCTCTCTTTACCTATTTCTTTTTCTTTTATTTGTTTTTGTCTCTAATGTGGCTTTTTTTTCCTTTCTTTATTATTGAATTGATAGGAATTCTCTTGTTAAGACCCTATGAATCGATTAAAACCTCAGATTCATACTAGAACCACGATGATTCAATAAAAATCATAAGTTAAGCCAAGGATTCCCTGAGTAAGAACCATTGGATCATCACGTATTCCATGAATTAGCTAAAAGGACTAAAAAAAAAAAGAAATATTTTGTCTTTTTTTTTTTCAAAACTGTTTGACATTTTTTTGGAGTCCGGGCGCGAGGTCAAATATTAAGTATGAATCATAGTTCAAATATTTCTTAATCTAGTTCATATAGTTCGTGTTACAGATACTCGAATAAATATCCGACGAAGTCGAACCATCTCTATCAAGGTGACAGACCTATTCTCTGTTACTATCAATAGAATCAATTCTAACAAGTCACACACTCATATTCCGGAAATACAGAAAGAAAGAAATTCCACGATCGAACTCCCAAACCCTAGCCAGAACACAACTTCCAAGAACCTTGTAAATCTTGTCAACCTAACCATTGCTACTGTTAACACCCAAAGATAACCTAAGATGGTGAGTTAGTCCTCAAGCTCCGATACCTAATCCTCAGAATGTGCAAAATCCACCTCATAATGACAAAGGTAACTAGGGGGGTACAGGCCATTGTTAATACTGTACACCTGCCACCTCAGCAGCCAAACCTAGTCTGTCGACTTGATGATTTTCAAAGTACGAAGGACTTCTACATTAATTATAGGGAACCTTATGTAAATGGTGAGATGTACCAACCACACAATCCTACTTAATGGGTTGATTATCCTAGATATAACCAAACCCATACTATCCCTAGACACAACCAAAATCTTTGGTGCCCCATCCGCCTAATTAGGGGACATGACTTGGACTCTTGCAAAATAGAAAAAGCAAAATAGTTGGCTGAAGATGACACCTCTCCCTAGTTGCCTATTCACCCAGACAACCAACACTTAGGCATTTACAGGCTCTTCAAGACCTAACCATAGTCGTCCCTAGAATCAACTCAAACCTTTCGACCAACTATGCCCAAGCTAAGTCAGTTGAGAGATCAAGATCCAATAGCCTCAACTCAAGCCCAAACCCATTAGAGAATGCCACGTAGAGAACCATCGGCCACATAAACTTCTATATTCCACCCGATGAGACTAATGCTGTCACTCGAAACCAAGCTGCTCAAACTAATGCTAGCTAGGCTGTGAACTTTTAAGGGGTAGATAGCAATCCAAGCCTTATACCCTCAACCAATATAAATGCTGCAAATAACTTGAGAAGTGCCTAGAGAGTTCCTACGAAAAGATACTACATCATCATCGATAAGCTGAGCTCCACCCGCATAAGCATTTCCATGTTAGAGCTGCTTAAAACTTTGCTTGTGCGTAGGGATGCTTTTGTGAGAGAAGTGCTACTCCCGGTTTGGATCAAAAGAATATACTGCTGAACCTATTGACTGACTACTTTATGCAACTACTCGCTATAAAGCCTTAAAGCTAGCTCTCACTAACAAAGCCAGTGAAATCTCTATTAGCCCATAGGGTATACTCTCAACCATTACTTGCCCTTTACTAGATTGTCTTAAACTTGTCTTATTGCTGCTTTGTCTTAGTGCTTTACTTGCCTTCTTAATTGTCTCTTAATAACAAAAAAGGAAAGAAGAAGCTGCTAGTACCAGCAATTCTTCAATGTTTGTATTAGTTAGAATGCAAGTATCCGCAGTTTCAATGGTAGAATGTCAGTGAAATGCCATAAGGGTAAATACCAGTCTTAGCAGTTTGAAATGCTTAACATCAGCTAGTTGCTCTAGTGCCAATATAAGAAGTTCTTCAATGAGCTTGAGCTCGAATACCAACATCAGCTCTCTTGCAGACCCTGCTTGCAAATAGAGAGAAAACTTATTAGTTAGAGCTAGCAGCAGAGGCTAGAGCAGCATATGATCCATCAGTGGCAGAGCCAGATGCAGTAGTTCCTATGGTTTACCCTGAACAAGTAGTTTCAGCAACAGTAGACCCAGCATTTAGAGAGCGATACCACCCTGCAAAGGCATGGGGAAAGCTATAGGCATCAGCAGAAAGGCAAGCAAAGGCGTAGGTAGCCAAATGGTCTAGTCCCTGCCAGAGAACAACTGCAGCTGAGACGAGAGCTGACAAGTGGAGGACGATGCTATAAAGATCTCCTTACCTTATTCCTCACCGACAATGCTCTCTTGTGGTGTGGTGGCGTCGGCGAAGTGGAGAAATTGAACAAGGTACGTTCACCTTGGGATGAAAGAAAGATATTAAGATGCACTTCTACCCTGAAAATGCCCGATACGAAGCTAAGGAAAAATTACGTTGCCAGAGCCTGCCTGCCTCCTTCAAACCTTCCTTCATTCAATGCTTGACAGCTTTCTTCATGCGTTCAAGGCGTGACACGTCCATTAAAAACAAAAACCCGAATCGGCGAATTGACTAAGTCCAAATACTCTTATTGTACTTCTATCAGCTCTAGGACGAGGGACTTTCTAAGCCTAAAAGGCGCTAGACGGCACTGTTGACGGCTTATTTTCTTTCAATAGGAACTCCTCGATACAAGTATACTTATGCATTTGAGTCTGTTCAGTCGTGCCTATCCCCGAGAGTCACTCCTTCACTCACTTTATTTCCTTATTTGTGTGATTATGTAACACGTCTATCTTTGAAACTATTTCCATCAGCTAAAAGACTAAGGATAAAGGTGGGGTGTAACTAAACCGGCTCGGTTCTGAGAGTACTATGACCCCGACTCAGTTTATCTATCCCTTTCCCGACTCAGTTAAGGAGGATCGCTAACCCAACTCTTTGAATCTCTGACTAAGCCTGTTCCCCGAGTACCGCTTGCTAACTACACGGCTAACGGAACTTGGTAACCGTTTCCTGCTCTATCTCACCACCCCCTATCCCTACAGGGTTTGATAAACTTTTTAGATTTCAGTCTAGCCTTTGGTTTATGCTTTCTAGTTCAGAGATCCATTTCTTTATCATACGAGATTTAGTAAGGCTAGGTTCAATAGAGACAATCCTTTTATTCATAGTAGCTGTCCAACGGGAAAACTCAATCAATCAAGCAAGTAAGCCAAGCAAGATTGTATCAGCAGTAGTAGCAGTAGGAGTGGGAGATTGAAAGCTAGCTCGTGACCTCGGGTCGGCCAAAGCTTGCCAACGTAGTTCCTGTTAGGAACGACTCAGCAGGGAACATCAGGATCTGTGTTGATTTAAAACACCTGAATCTGGGTCCTGACCTAAGCATTAAGCAGATATGGAGAGCGGTCAATGTCTGCCGGTCCGCGGTGTGTTGAGTACCAAATTCGGGAAAGGAGGTGGGAGCAACCGAAGGAATGCGAAATGCGCGTGGAGATAACAGCTACTGACCGACAGAGGTGAGGACAGCACCAGGTCGTGTTCCCAAAACAAAAAAAAAGATTATCCTTTCTAGATATCCTTTTATGATAAGGAGGAGCTTGGAGGTTCTGTATAAATTACGTAACGCGTAATTCTTTTCTTAGAAAGATTGAGGAATTCCTATCTATTGATGTAAGTTATTAGGATGCAAGCGAGCCGAGAGAGTAGACGATTTAGCACTAGGAGTGAACGGGAAGCTAGTCACGTGGAATGAATGTTAGGGTGAGTTTGCAGTGCAAGGTAGCTCGGTCAAAGCAGTAAACCGAGAATACCGGGTTTAAGCGCTATAAACAGCCCGGTCACTAGAGTAACGAGGCCAAGCAGACAGGTTTCACTTGATCAGCAAGCAGTGAACAAAGGGCAAGCAGTCCGACAGAATAGCAAGCTAAGCAACAGTCTCGGGTAGTTCAACCAGAGCAGTAACTGGAAAAAACCGTACAGAAGCCGGACTTTGGGGTATAGGGATAGATTCTAAAGATCTGCAACATCATACTTGTCCCCACTCCACTTATTAACTGCCCGTTCAAGGCGACTGATCTTCTCCATCAGAGGATCGGACGTCTGTGGTGGGACGTATGGCACTATCTGATTCATGGGAGCGGGAGCCAAGGACACGGCCCCGGTACTGCAGGAGGCTTTCTTCAGATCTCTTTCTCGTAGTGATCCACAGGTTCAGGAACTGCGGGCTGATTCTGAACTGGAGGGGGTACTGGGTCTACAGGTCTAGCATCTGCTACTCTTGGTTGGCTTTGTGGTTGTGGATCTGTGTCCCCTGAGCCGGGGTGGTAGATGGAGGGTTTGGTTTGTTCCTTGAGCAGCAGGTGCAGCCAGGGTATTTCCGATGGCTACCTGCGAGGTCAATTGTGCTAGCATCCGGGCAATCTCAGCTAGTTGACGGCTAACTGCCTCGTTAGAAAGTTGATGATTTGCCGGGGCTGTAGGGTTCAGCTGGTGGTTAGAGCCAGTGGACTCTTCATTGTCCACATCATAGAGAGGGTTCCTGGTGCCTCGGTGAAAGGCGCTGTTGTTAGATCACCGAAGGTGCCGGCACATTCTTCTGTTAAGATTGTCCTTTTCTGGTTTCGTTCAAGCGGCTTATGGCAATCAACCTCCTTTTCTTTTGGCAAGTGCAAGCGACTTTGGATAAATCCTATCTCTCGTGCTGGTCTCGTCTACGAAATCCTACTTTCGGTAGCTCGTAGAATTTCTTTATTTCCGGGAACTCGTCAGGTAAACGGTTCAGTAAGGAAAGTTCTGTAAGCGAGTCCAGCTTGTTGGATAGGGGGGGACTTTGAATCAAATCTATCTTGTTCTGGTACCCGTTTCATATATGGCTTGGGCGGATCACTAAATTCCCTCTTCTTCTTGTGCTTTCCGCTTTCGTTCGAGGCGCAAGTCAGTTACGGCAGTTCATGGAAAGGAACCGGAAGAGAGAACCGGTACTCCAGTGCTATCGGATCAAAGAACAAAACCCTTAGAAAGGTTAAGGCACCGAATCCAACTCTAACTGCTTCTTTTCAGTCCTTCAGTTCTGAGAAGATCAGAATTCAATCCTTCTTTCCGGGTCTAGGCTTTGTAGGTTCGTATCTAGCCGCTTTTAAGTCAAGCAAAGCACGCAGATGGATTGATTAACTGTTCGTTCCTTCTCTTCTTTGTATGAGCCCTCTCGAAGTGGCTCACTTGAAAGATACCCCTTATGTTATGGTCGGATCATAAATGAAAGAGTTTAAGGTCTGCGAGAGGTCAATGTACTAGGGCTCATGCCCAAATAGGGGCTTTCTTTTCTCTTGCATGCGCCTTCGTTCCTCATTCATTCAAATCAAAGGAAGCTTCATCGGGAAGGGATAGGGATGGCGCATTGGCTTGGTTGACGGCTGGCGAGCTTAGAGAAAAGGTGACTTCTAGTTCCTTTCGGGTAGCGCGAGTGGAAAGCCCTACAAAGTAAGCCCTCAAAGTCTTTAAGTTAAGGAAGCCGAGTTGAACAGAAGATAGAGTTTTAGTGGAAGTGAAAGTCCCTACTCCCATAAAGTTGGAAAGTGAAGTTCAAGTGAAGAAGTCAAAGAGAAGTTTCTTATTTCTGTGGCCGCGGTTACAGTTGAAATAAGTACTTTAAAGCTCAACAAGGCTTTAAACTCAAGCCTTGCTAAAGCAGATCTTGAATCTAAAATTATTCCGGGTGTGAGGCATAGCACAGGGACTCTCGGTTGGTCGTAGAAATGAAACAGTTTTCGCTAGTGAGGCTTTAAGAGATAGGGCAAGTAGTCGTAGAAACTCCTTGCTTTGTTGCCGGCTTTCATAGTATATAATATAAAAGAGGTCGCTTTCTGCTTTCCGCCTGTAACTTTGGTTGGACGGTAGTTCCGGGAGCCAGTAGCGATAATAGGGATCGGGAGAGCACTACTACGTACCTCACCTTTCTACATTCATTTTTATAAAAATTGACTCGGGTTGTAGTATTCTAAACTATAGGGTGTTGATGTAGTTGCTTGTAGTTTTCTTTTTTTTTCGGATACTTTCTGTTTTGTCAAGCCCTGCTTTGAAAAAAGTTAGATGCGTGGGGCAGAGGGCTCGTAGTACCCCCTTTTTCTTGATCCAGCCTTTTCTTCGCTTCGGTCTCTCGAGACTTGCTCTTCAAATAGATATATATAAAGAAAGGAGATCAGGGGGCCACAAGGTTCCTTTTTCCTTGTCGGATCAGGTTCAAGCAAGGAATCCTAGACCAAGCTCGTTTAAATAAATTATGAGAAACTGCTGAATTAAGATCCTTTCATCATCGGAATCCATCTCGGGCCCTGCCCCTGTCTACAGCTATGCTATCTCTATCACTGCGTTGACCACAGGCCAACTTACTCGATTGACAGGTCCTTCGACTGTTTGGAATATTTTTGGAACTCTTTCATTTCATATCGCTTTTCCCGTGAAACGACTTAACTGAGTAAAGAGAAAGACAAGCGCAGGGACAGGGAAGGACGGTGTGGGGAACAAGCGATAGAAGAAGAGAGTAAGGAAGTGTCAATCCGCCATCATTACAGATGAACACAATGAGGGAAACGGTTTCTATGCCCATTTCGAACACACACGAACACGATGCAGGGCATAGCAAGAATTCGACCGCTGATCAAAAGATATGCAGGACTTCTCTCTCGCCTTGAACGGCGACGAAAACGTTCTTCGAGAGGCTTTCCTTTCTGCTTTACTGTGGTTTACCCATAACCATCAGCGGCAAGGGTTACAGAAGAGGCCAAACCAACCCAGGTGCATCACAAGTAGATACAGTTGGAGCAGCAGATCCTATAGAAACAAAGACAAAGCCCGAGGCAGATCCAGACGCGTACCTAGGCGGCGCAGGCGTTATCGGGAATTGAGACAACCCGAAGAAGGACCGTTTGCCATAATCTTATTACTACTATCAACAAAGAGATGCGTGCAAAGCTTTGCTACCCATCGAACCATTCTTGATCAACCAATGATTTGCTAATTCCCTTTTGTTTGATAATGCTTCGTCCGTCTTGAGTCTGAATATTCTAACTTTTAGCTGCTAAGAAGATTCCTTTCTTGACAAGATATTCGCACTTGAACTTGCCTAAATAAGTCTCTGAGAGCAAGTTTTCGGGTAGTGGATTCCCTAGCACAACTGAGTCTGTGTCGGTATAGTAACAATCCTCTCTTGAGGTGAATGGATACATATAGATTCGAGCACATGCTGTGATTGCAGCTGACAATTGGACTGCGGATAACTTAGGAGGTTTCCATTCTGTGTCATCCAATTCCTTATTAGTGCTGTATGTCACTACATAGTGATATTCGCTAAGCTTATCTCCATCTTGGATATTCTTCTCCTTGATCAACTTCGTATATTGCTCGTAATCACATATGACAGTAACATTACATTCTGGATTAATCCCAAATCGCCCATACAGAGAATTCATCAAAATCTTGTAAATATATGATATGACATAGCGTCATTCCCATTTCTCTTTGCCTCTTGTCTTTTCTCAAAGAGGTCTGAAACAAAGCTTTCGAATGGACTGCTATCCATTTTATTAAACAAGTAGCCTTTTAGAGGAATTATTGTATAACCTAGATCCCGTGCATATTTTCATTCTTCGGAGTAATATACTCCCACGAACTGACCTTTAGGTTAGGGATCGGAGTTGCTGCTCGACCTTAGGTAAGGGTTGGGTAGGGAGGTCTTCTTCTCTATGCTATTTCTCTCTATCTCGGGCACACAAACTAAAGCCAGGCAGAGGTTGTTTTAGGGGGAAGGGGGTGTCGAGGGGAACAAGGAGACGCAAACTTTCGAGCACAAATATTGGACCGGGAATAAAAAAGGGGAAAAAAGGAAAGTCTAAGTACATATGGCACGAAAAGGAAATCCTATTTCGGTAAGACTTGATCTGAATCGTAGTTCAGATTCAAGTTGGTTCAGTGAGGGCGACCGCGAAAGTCACCGAATGGGTCAGTCTTTTCCTTCAGTTTGTCCCAGATTTCAAATAGAAAAAGGCGTGGGAGGACGTTGCGGATGTCCGGGGCGGACACGACTTCTTCTATTCTAAGGCTAGAAGACCACTGAAAGACACCCAGGACTAGAGCATGTCGTGAAAGAAGCACACTGGGCGGGCGTGCTTCGACCGTGTCTCCGGGGCACAGTTGAATGTAGATATCATGAACGCGAGGTGCAGGATACCAGGCCGAGAAACCCGGGCAACCACTCCCCTATGTGCCAATCGCTAGCGCATCCAGGGCCCCGGCGCCCAGCTCAGCTGGAGAGGCCTAGCCTGATCTGAGAAGTGCGTCTTCGGTTCGGATAGGCGGCATTCAAGAATGCCGCCGCCCTTGGAATCAATAAGAATCGAAGTGCTAAGTTTCAGATCAGTGAATAACCCGAAACGAAAGAAGAGACATTTCTCGCTCGGCGCCTAAAGCGCACTATGCTCCGCTTCAACAAATGAGAGTTTTCGGTGGAACCGGTGAACCACGCGAGCTGGTTAGATGCGTGGGACAGAGGGCTCGTAGTACCTGCTAGCGCAGCTATGCAGTAGAAGGGAAGGAGCCTAAATCGACCCCCTTCTTTCTTTTTTTTCTTTGAAAAAAAAGCAGTACAAGGAAACTTTTTTTTAAGTCGGATGAGACTAAGCAGCTACCGACCGTTCCGACGCGCCCTTGACCTATCTTGATAAAAACCAAAAACCTATCTAAAGGGGAGCCTAGTTTAAGCTGTCAAACAAATGATAGAATGGAAAATAAAGAATAACCACTAGTAGGGATATGGGTGGAGTCTCGCTCAGTAAAGAGAGTTGTAGATTCGTAAAAGAGGAGAGGAGCCTTTCCTTTCTATTAGATTAGTAAAGCGCGCTAGTTGAAATCAAACTAAACTAAAGCAAGAAGTGATAAAGTTGACTTTGAGAAAGAAGGGCAACTTTAGATTAGTTTCTTAGTAAAGGCGCGTTAGCGCATCCCCTTTCTTGCTCGATAGCGGCTTAAAGCTAAGCCTATCACGAGAATCAAAATCCTTGATCGACGGGGAGGAGCATCTCAAAGTATGGGGCAAAGGATCAAGCGCTTTTACTTTGTCTCCCGGGATCCACCACAGGTTGGGTTTGAGAGCCGTGTGATGGGTCACTATCCAGCACGGTTCGGAGAGCACTTTTAGTCTGCGTTGGTGAATAGAAGCCCCCCCTATCAAGCAAGAAGGAAGCGGCTCTTCCCACGGCGGAGTCACCATTGACTCTATTTATTATTATGGGAAATCAGTGTATCAAGATCTCAATCTGAGATCTTATTTCGGTTCGATACGTCCACCTACGAGACTCACCTTTGGCTTTCGCCTCGGTAGGTGTATTATTCTACATTTTCCCAAAAGAACATTCATTCATTTCTTTCTTCCCCGTCGACCACGACGACTAAAACGACGCGAAAAATCCAGACCCGGAAAGGCGAAGGGACGGTGGTGGGAATTGGGGAAAGTCGGGCCGATCGGGTGTCTTCATTCAAGCGACGGTACAGAAGAAGAACGAAACGAAGTGAGAGGCCGGGGGTCGGGGAAAAGAGTCGAGTCGATCAGGCTCGACGATCGGAAGAAGCAAAACGAAATCAGGATTTGGCCGAAAAAGAAGCAAGGCTATGGATACCATGACCGATCACCATCGATAAAGAAGAATCTTTCTAAATCACTTCGGGTCAGCGGGGCCTTCAAGCATCCGAAATACGCCGGGGTTTTAAATGGCGTAGCCTTCCTGATAGAAAATGACGACTCCTTCATAAAAACGAAGTTATTCTTGTTCTTTTGCCCAAAGAAGTCCCGCTCCGACGGCCCGACGAGTCATCTACAACAAAGGACCCTCCCCGCAGTGCGCTCTTCCTTGAATTATTCGGTCATGCAATACTTATTGAATACAAAGAACAAAATGCATTTCGACCCCGTCGTAGTTCTCAATCATTTCGTGACACCGGGCGTGGCTGAACCATCTACGATGGGGGGAGCTAATGCACAGGAAAGAAGCTTAGATAAGAGAATACGTTCTCGCATCGCTTTTTTTGTAGAAAGCTCGACCAGCGAGAAAAAGTGTTTGGCCGAAGCCAAAAAGAGGTTGACCCACTTCATTCGCCAAGCGAATGATCTTCGCTTCGCGGGAACAACAAAAACCACCATCTCGCTCTTTCCTTTCTTCGGTGCTACCTTTTTTTTTCCGAGGGATGGGATTGGGGTGTATAATAACCTTTTTTTTGAGAATGCCCGGGAACAACTCCTAGGTCAATGTTGGAGAAAATGTTGGAACCTCATGGCTAAGGATAAGGTAATGGAATTGATAGAGAAATTCATAGACCTAGGTAGGATAGGAGAATTGATAAAGGGAATAGAGATGATGATAGAGATCATACTGAGAAACAGAAGAATTCCGTACGGGTACAACTCTTATTTGAACGAAGTGAAAAAAATGCGATCTTTGTTGTCTAATAGAACAAACACTAATACCTTAATTGAATCGGTCAAGATCAAATCTGTTTATCAAAGTGCTTCTCTGATTGCTCAAGACATCTCTTTTCAACTGAGGACCAAAAGAAGATCATTTCGTTCTATTTTTAGTAAAATAGTGAAGAATATTCCATTAGTAATGAAAAAGGGGGTTACGGGGATCCGTATATGTTGTTCAGGTCGATCAGAAGGTGCAGAAATAGCTAGAACTGAATGCGGAAAGTATGGAAAAACATCTCGTAATGTATTTAACCAGAAAATAGATTATGCTCCTGCGGAAGTATCTACTCGTTACGGAATCTTAGGTGTCAAAGTGTGGATTTCATATAGTCAAAAAAGAAAGGGGCGTGCTATATCCAAAACGTACGAAATATAGTAAATATCGTAAAGGCAGATGTAGTAGGGGTTGCAAACCGGACGGTACACAACTTGGTTTTGGAAGATATGGCATTCAAAGTTGTAGAGCAGGTCGTCTTTCATATCGAGCCATTGAAGCAGCGCGTCGGGCTATAATCGGACACTTCCATCGTGCTATGAGCGGACAATTCCGAAGAAATGGTAAGATATGGGTAAGAGTTCTCGCGGATATCCCTATTACCGGAAAACCTACAGAAGTAAGAATGGGAAGAGGAAAAGGAAATCCTACGGGTTGGATTGCTCGTGTGTCCACGGGACAAATCCTATTTGAAATGGATGGTGTGAGTTTGTCAAATGCTCGACAAGCCGCTACATTAGCGGCGCATAAACTATGTTCGTCAACCAAGTTTGTTCAGTGGTCGTAAGCTAATTAGTTAGTGGGGAAAAACCGGGCCGGGATTCAAAAGAATTAGGCGAAGTCTTTCTTCCTGAACGACGGAAGTGACTACTTTACTTTCGTATACTAGCTATTTGAAGATCGACCTTATCTTGCTTATTTAAGATCCACTATCGGTTGTAGTCTTCTTGATCTATCAAGTCAAGAGGGCGAGGCCCCTCCCCATAGGGGGAAAGAAGAGAGGGAATGCGGGCTTCTTTCGCTTTCATTCGTGCTTTAGAGGCCACGTTCTGTTCTCTAAAGGGTATATATTGTCTTAATCGTCCCGCCATTCCTGACCAGAGAAAAGAATGTCGTTCCTAGGCCTATAAGACTGCTGATTTGCTTTATTTCTGCTCTTCTCTGTTTACGGGGAATTTGATAGGATAGAGATCGGTCTTATAAGATTGCCTTTAGCCACCCCATCCTGACTCTAGCTAGCCTAATTGAAACGGTGTTGGAGCAAAAAGGACGATTTCTCCCCACCTGGCCTCTTTGAAGCCCGGGCATAAGCACTCTACCTGGCATTTGCCTCTGTACTATTGGTCATCATTGCATTTCCTGTCCTGGATGAGACTCTCAAAATGGCCAGGCCCAATAAATGGTTTCTGAAAAACTAGAATTTGCACTTTATTCTGCTTCAATCAACTATCCTTCCTCCTCTATTCCTTTGTCATGCGTCATGGCGAGCTGTCTTTGCTCATTTCCTAAGGTGATAAGAATGAATGAAAATCACATTCAACCCCAAGAAAGAGCTAAATTCCCTGAGACGAGATAGCTTCGCTTCGGCCTAAAAAGCACTAATACAATCCCTTTTTGCCTGGACGTACCGTGGGCGATGTTAGCCAAAAGGGCAGATCCAATCCCTCCTCGCTACACAAGTCGTGTCACCGCATTCGTTCAGTCGGATCGCCAAAGGTGATGAAGGCCGACACGATTGACCGGAACTGGAGTCTCACGAGGGATTTAGCAGTTCCGTGGCTGCATATTCAGTCGAGCACATGTGGCTGAGTCGCCCGTACCTGAGCTCGAGCTCCTTCGGATCCTTATACTGACCGAGAAAAACAAGTTCCAGAGGCATCTTCCATTCATATCGATTTGGGTTTTTCCGCACCATATTTTGATCTGCCTCTTCTTCGATCCGGAATTCCCAGCAAATCCCTGACTCCTCGAATACAATGGGATTTCACACCTGGCAAATCTTTTACTCTACCTCCTCTTATTAAGACCTTAGAATGTTCCTGCGAATTATGACCTTCGCCTGGAATGTGAGCAAATATATCATGTTTATTGCTCAACTGTACTTTGGCTATCTTACGTAGAGCTGAATTCGGTTTTTTCGGTGTTCTCGTTGAAACACGCAGGCATACTCCTTCCTTCTGGGGACATTGATCCAAAGCTCGAGTACGGTCCGTGCGCCGTTTTTCTTCTCTACCATGACGAATCAATTGATTTAATGTAGGCATCGCTATTTCCTTTGTCCTTCCCCCCTATTTTTGCCCTATCACTAGTGATTACTCCCGATCCGAAGCACCCCTTTTCCATTCATAGAGAGATCCAATCGTCAAAATCAATAAAAAGGCCATCATGGACCAAGATCCAAAGGGATCAATCTTGTTGGGAGGTACTGCCCAAGGAAAGGAAAAGGTGACTTCCGGATCAGGAATAATAAATAAAATTGAAACAAGATAAAATCGTATATCAAAACGACTTCTGGCATCACCGGAAGGATCGAAACCACATTCGTAGGCCGACAATTTTTCTGGATAGGTCGAACTATTGGAAGAAAATGGAAAAGGAAGACCGAGTGGGATCAAAGAAACTAGCGAACTGATCACTAAATAGATAAAAATAGGTGCAAATTCGGACATCACCACAGCACACTTCGTTCTTTCGCTCCTTGCTCGCAGAGCGGCATACCGAAAAAAGAAAAGAAGAATTTCGGCCTTTCTAGAGCCCTCTCACGAATTGGATTTGAACCAATCAAGCTACTTGCCTTTTAGTAGATCGTGACTATGATTTGAGATCGCTGAGTTATTTAAGCAATTCTTGATATATTCTATATTATTTTTGAGTCTTTCTTTTTTCTTTTCTTGTACCCGGTACACGGAACACCAACCCAATCTCGATGAAAAATCAAGCAACTCCATCAAAAAGCCTTCTTTCTTTTTCTCTTCTTTCTGCTCTGTATTTCTTAAGTCAAGCAAAGACCAATCAAAACCTTATGGGAAAGATCACTCCTAAATGCGACCGTTCTCTTATATACGATACCACCTCTATCCTTGAGACCGCCAATCAAGGCTAGTGGAGCGAAGAGCTTATTGTCTTCCTCTCACATGCCATATTCCATAAGGTGAAGCAAGAGCCTGTGAGACCGCAGGAAGAGCTCCGCTCCACGGATATAATCACCGTGTCCGCTTGGGCCGGATCTGGGTATGATTGGTCCCTGCTACGTCATCTAGCCTACTGGTTTCCGCTTCTAACTTTTCCTTCGACTAGTTGTCTGTCGCCTCTTTGCACACCCGCCAAAAAGGTTAGTGTTCTGAAAGTGTTCACCGGACCTGTCCGCTGATGGTTTGGACATGCTCATTAATCACTGCATTCCTGTCAACGCTTTTGTCTTCCCGGTTGTCTGTGTTGCTGGTTCTGCTCGTGATGGAGAAAGACATGCAAGCGATTACAACAGCCGTAGTATTAGCCTTACCCCTTGATATGGAGGAAGTCACTGAAAGCTCTGACTCGGATGAGGTGGGCTCCTTGTCTCTTTCTCTGCTTTGCTTTGGCCGGAAGTCAACTTCCTAAAGAAAGAAAACCAAAAGAGCCGGTTCCGACCTTGAGGTCTATTCTCGTCTTTCCCCTTATGTACTGCCAAGCGGGATACAAGGAAGCGCCTGACTTTGAACATAAATAATATCTATCACTCTTAACCTTCCGACCGATTGATGGTCATGAACCTTTTTTTTTTATCTTATTACGGAAAAAAAAGAGTTGGCACCTGAGAGAACTCAGTACGGGGAATGGTTATTCGGTGGTTATGTATGGGATGCCCGGGCATTGATTGAGAAGGACGCTGCTTTCTGAGGCGCATCAGTTTTATTAGCCACTGCTCTCATAAGAGACAGAGACTCGGCGGCGGAATCCCTTTCGCGAAAGAGTTCGGTTACCAGCGCTTCCCTTATATCTCCGATCGAGCAGCAGATCAATCAATCTTTCGTTCCTTCCCTCTTGTGTGTGAGCTTGACCGGTGCTCTTCACCATCTGTCTTGAAGTCAGGGTTACCTCCTTCTGTGGTTTCACTCTTTTGGGTGTAATCGCTTCAAAGTTAGATAGTTTACGAAGTCCCCTCATCAGACAGGTCCGCTTCCTAAG